TATCATTATTAAAAATATTTCATTTAGAATGAAGGGGGATTTCATCATATTCATATATATAGCGAAGTCTTCCCCCCAGATTCCCACAAAACAAAAGAAAATCCTTTTTCACACTTCCTATTAGTAGTGTAGTATTGATTGAATTTCTATGCTTAGTCTGATATAAAATAAGATATTCAAATCCAAATAAAGAATTAGAATTGTGGATCGAATGACTATTCATCTGTTGTATTTTTATGCAAATAGGGGGCAAGCAAACTCTACGGAAAGATGCTGGTTTAATTCGATGGTGTTTAAGAAGGAGTTAAAACGCAAGTATGATATAAAGAAATCGATGGACAATCTTGGTCCTATTGAAAATACTAGTGAAAGTGAATATCCGAATAGAAAAGGTAGGGCTAGAAACATTCATAGTTGGGGGAGTCATGACAATTCTAGTTACAGTAATGTCAGTCGTGTATTTGTCGTCAAAGACATTCGGAATTTCATCTCGGATGATACTTTTTTAGTTAGGGATAGTAATGGAGACAGTTTTTCTATCTATTTTGATATTGAAACTCATATTTTTGAGATTGAGAACGATCGTTCTTTTCTGAGTGAACTAGAAAGTTCTTTTTCTAGTTATCGCAATTTTAGTTATATGAATAGTGGATCTGCGGGCGAGGATTCTTTATACAATTATTACATGTATGATACTCAATCTAGTTGGAATAATCACATTACTAGTTGCATTGATAGTTATCTTCAGTCTCAAATCTGCGTTGATACGCCCATTGTAAGTGATAGTAGTGACAGTTACATTTCCGAGTGCGTTTTTGATAAAGGTAGAACTAGTAGTGAAAGCGGTAGGTCCAGTATACAAACCCGCGCGAAGAGTAGTGATTTAACTCTAACAGAAAGCTCTAACGATCTCGATGCAACTAAAAAATACAAGCATTTGTGGGGTCAATGTGAAAATTGTTATACATTAAATTATAATAATTTTTTGAAATCAAAAATTTGTGAACAATGTGGATATCATTTTCAAATGAGTAGTTCAGAAAGAATCGAAGTTTTGATCGACCCCGACACTTGGGATCCTATGGATGAAGGCATGATCTCTCTGGATCCCATTGGATTTCATTCGGCGGAGGGGCTTTATAAAGATCGTATTGATTCTTATCAAAAAAAGACAGGATTAACCGAGGCTGTTCAAACAGGCGTAGGTCAACTAAACGGTATTCCCGTAGCAATCGGAGTTATGGATTTTCAGTTTATGGGGGGTAGTATGGGATCCGCGGTGGGGGAGAAAATCACCCGTTTGATTGAGTACGCTACCAATAAATTTCTACCTCTTATTATAGTGTGTGCTTCGGGAGGGGCGCGCATGCAAGAAGGAAGTTTGAGCTTGATGCAAATGGCTAAAATATCATCTGCCTTATATGATTATCAAGCAAATAAAAAGTTATTATATGTATCAATCCTTACATCGCCGACTACTGGTGGGATAACCGCGAGTTTTGGTATGTTGGGAGATATCATTATTGCCGAACCAAATTCCTACATTGCATTTGCGGGTAAAAGAGTAATTGAACAAACATTGAATAAAACAGTACTCGAAGATTCACAAGCGGCTGAATATTTATTCCATAAGGGCTTATTCGACCTAATCGTACCACGGAATCTTTTAAAAAGCGTTCTGATTGAGTTATTTAAGTTCCGCGCTTTCTTTACTTTGAATTCCAATTCAATCAAGTAGAGTACACTAAGTTCAATTATTTTATTTGTAGCAACCAAGCGGATAGCTCTTTTTTACCTAGATTACTAATTAAGATTAACAAGTCTCTATCATCATCAACAAGATAAAAGCGCTATTTTTTCCTTTTATGAATTTAGGCAAATAAAACGAATTTCGTCTTACGTATATAATTATAATCAATTATAAAATATAAAAAAGATAGATATACAGTTTTGTATCTTTCTCCACCTCCCGAAAACCCCATTTCACTAAAAATAAAAATTCCGGTTGTGTCGCATTCTAACAAACCTTTCGATAATTTGTAAGAAACCCTTTCTTTATTACTTTAATATTATTAAATTAGAAGACAAGAATAAAACACAAAGAAATGAATAAAAATAATCAAGTTGATTATCATATATATCTTTCATGTAGATAGATGAATAAGTCCATTTATTGAATTCTACGTTCTTTGGACTTATTTCGCCTTAGTGTATCACTTAGATTAGATATGTAGATACTTAATATATCGAATAAGAATTTTCAAATTGAATTAATTAAGAATAACTACGAATTATGATATTTAATAAAAAAACAGGTGCAAATACAATATAGTAAATCGAGGTACCCATTTTATCGAATAAGAATTTTCAAATTGAATTAATTAAGAATAACTACGAATTATGATATTTAATAAAAAAACAGGTGCAAATACAATATAGTAAATCGAGGTACCCATTTTATGACAACTTTTAATTTTCCCTCTATTTTTGTGCCTTTAGTAGGCCTAGTATTTCCGGCAATTGCAATGGCTTCCTTATTTCTTCATGTTCAAAAAAACAAGATTGTTTAGATCTGAGGGGCCCAACCTTATCCGTTTTTTTGGAAACTTATACTTGTAGCATAACACAGATATTTATTGCGGGAAATGAAATATGGTATAACATGTGATTTCTGCCGAACATAAAAGAAAAAGCTCTTATGCCGGCAGAAAATGATCTATGGGTAAATGAATTCTAGCTAGTTTTAAATAGATCAGGATCGCCCGATACCGAAAATGTAAAGTTGGTGGATCTATATGTATATCAATAATGTATATTGGGATCTTACGAAGGGTATGGTATTATTTTAGATCTAACCAATTTGATGAATTACTCCTAAAGGTTCTCATCAAACTAGTGCTAGTTCATACCAAACTAGTGCTAGTTGATGAAAGTTTCTTCGGAAACAAAATAAAGTAAAGTCAAAATCATTTGGGGTATTCTCTCAATTCCAATAAAATGCAATCGGATCAAGTATGAGTTGGCGATCAGAACATATATGGATAGAACTTATAACGGGGTCTCGAAAACTAAGTAATTTTTGCTGGGCCCTTATCGTTTTTTTAGGTTCATTAGGATTCTTATTGGTTGGAACTTCCAGTTATCTTGGTAAAAATTTGATATCTTTTGTTCCGCCTCAGCAAATCGTTTTTTTTCCGCAAGGGATCGTGATGTCTTTCTACGGGATAGCGGGTATCTTTATTAGTTCCTATTTGTGGTGCACCATTTCCTGGAATGTAGGTAGTGGTTATGATCGATTCGATAGAAGGGAAGGAAAGGTGTGTATTTTTCGTTGGGGATTTCCTGGAAAAAATCGTCGTATATTCCTACGATTCCTTATAAAAGATATTAAATCCGTTAGAATAGAAGTTAAAGAGGGTATTTATGCCCGCCGTGTCCTTTATATGGACATCCGAGGCCGGGGGGCTATTCCGTTGACCCGTACTGATGAGAATTTGACTCCGCGAGAAATTGAAAAAAAAGCCGCGGGGTTGGCCTATTTCTTGCGCGTACCAATTGAAGTCTTTTGAGAAAAAGAGCTGGGGTCTGAAAAATGAATGCTTTCTCGGCAGGCGGGAAAAAATGCAAGAATCCTCTTTTTTCTATAACATAACTTAACTGAAGTTTCCCCAGAACGTTCAGTCCAGCTAAAGTCGACGTATATAGAACAACCATAAAACAAAACAACTTTTTTGTGGTTTTTTATGCGTATCCAAATTCATGCAACTCAATTGAAATAAGTAAGAAATTGAACTACTAGATTCAATCCATTTCATATATCAAACGATTTCAAAAAAAGGAATTGTTCTTTTTTTTTAAGTTCAATATTTGTTGGAAGTGATACTTTAGGTAAATCATATCTTGTCAATTTTGGTTTTGTCAACCGACCCTTTAGTTTATCCTTTCGTTAGTTTCTCCTTTCATTGGAATTTTTTCGAAATATTGGAGATTTTGAGACGAAAGAACTCCCTTTATATCAAAATCTCAATAATATTCATTCCTTAAAGTTAAAGAAAGCACTTTTTAGGTCATTCATCAAAAGGAAACGCTTGTTTGGAATTTGCTGAATTGAGATTTTTGGAAACACGATTTTGGATTATTTCTTCATTTTAATTCGAAGCCGAGTCTATTTATGTATTCTTTCTCGATTCAAACAAATAAAAATAAAATCGATTCATAGATTTGATACCTTGTCTAGAACTCATGTTTGAAATAAATATTCGATCACATAGAATCATGAAGTGGGTTAATTAAAAATTAACAGGTGATAAATGGCAACAAAGAAAGCCTTCACTCCTCTTTTTTATTTTACATCTATAGTATTTTTACCTTGGTGGATTTCTCTCTTATTTACTAAAAGTATGGAATCTTGGGTTACTAATTGGTCGAATGCCGGTCAATCCGAAATTTTTTTGAATAATATTCAAGAAAAAAGTATTCTAGAAAAGTTCATAGAATTGGAGGAAATCGTCTTTTTGGAAGAAATGATCAAAGAATATTCGGAGACAGATCTACAAAAGCTTCCTATAGGAATCCACAAAGAAACGATTCAATTAATCAAGATACATAATGAAGGTCGTATCCATACGATTTTGCACTTCTCAACAAATATAATCTGTTTTATTATTCTAAGTGGCTATTCTATTTTAGGGAAGGAAGAACTCGTTATTCTGAACTCTTGGGCTCAGGAATTCCTATCTAATTTAAGTGATACAGTCAAAGCTTTTTTGATTCTTTTATTAACCGATTTATGTATCGGATTTCATTCGCCCCACGGTTGGGAACTAATGATTGATTCGGTCTACAAAGATTTGGGGTTTATTCATAATGATCAAATTATATCTGGTCTTGTTTCCACTTTTCCTGTTATTCTCGATACTATTTTTAAATATTGGATTTTCCGTTATTTAAATCGCGTATCTCCCTCACTTGTAGTTATTTATCATTCAATGAATGATTGATAAACGATCTAGCGACATTAATCTAATCCAATTTAGAATCTGTCTTACTTTGTAGTTCTACATAAACATTAAAAACTTCCTGTTTGGAGTATTTTAATAGTTTTTCTTCCTATCGTATTCCCATAAAATGATTCCAGTTAAAGTAAATAGCAGAATCGTGGATAGGGAACTATACTAGTGACCTACCCAATTTATTGTAGAAATTTTCGGATCAATGATTAGACCATGCAAACTATAAATATTTTTTTTTGGATAAAGGAACAGATTACTCGATCTATTTCCGTATCGCTCGTGGTATATCTCATGACCCGGACATCCATTTCAAGTGCATATCCCGTTTTTGCGCAGCAGGGTTATGAAAATCCACGAGAAGCGACTGGGCGTATTGTATGTGCCAATTGCCATTTGGCTAGTAAGCCCGTGGATATTGAGGTTCCACAAGCAGTACTTCCTGATACTGTATTTGAAGCAGTTGTTAGAATTCCTTATGATAAACAAGTGAAACAAGTTCTTGCTAATGGTAAGAAGGGGGGTTTGAATGTAGGGGCTGTTCTTATTTTACCGGAGGGTTTTGAATTAGCCCCTTCCGATCGTATTTCTCCTGAGATGAAAGAAAAGATAGGCAATTTGTCTTTTCAGAGCTACCGCCCGAATAACAAAAATATTCTTGTGATAGGGCCTGTCCCCGGTCAGAAATATAGTGAAATCACCTTTCCTATTCTTTCCCCCGACCCCACTACTAAGAAAGATGTTCACTTTTTAAAATATCCTATATACGTAGGGGGGAATAGGGGGAGGGGTCAGATTTATCCCGACGGAAGCAAGAGTAACAATACGATTTATAATGCTACAGGGTCGGGCGTAGTAAGTAAAATCATACGCAAAGAAAAGGGGGGGTATGAAATATCCATAACAGATCCCGCGGATGGACGTCAAGTGGTTGATATTATCCCCCCAGGACCAGAACTTCTTGTTTCAGAGGGTGAATCCATCAAATTTGATCAACCATTAACGAGTAATCCTAATGTGGGTGGATTTGGTCAGGGAGATGCAGAAATAGTACTGCAAGATCCATTACGTGTCCAAGGTCTTTTGTTCTTCCTGGCATCTGTTATTTTGGCGCAAATATTTTTGGTTCTTAAAAAGAAACAGTTCGAGAAGGTTCAATTGGCCGAAATGAATTTCTAGACTCGCGGGTTTATCAACATCAGGTTCGTAAAAAGAACAAATTTTTTGTTGTCAATTATTTATGTATGATCAAAAAAAATAAATTTTGAAAAACCTTTTATTTACTTGCTCTTTTTCTACGAGCTCTGGAAATCCCTTGTACCGCATTCCTAGTCATGTCATAATTAGGTAGATTTTTTTTTGAAGAAGACTGTTTTAGTTGACTTTATGAGTTTACCACCCCTTAATCCATGTTTTTTGTAGCCAAATTGAATTGGTACGACTATGTTACTATTGCCAGAGTTCAATGTCATAAATAAAATGTATCAAAATTTTTATATTTGAAATATAATATAAATAGATATTAGCATTAAGTAAGCGGGTACGCGAACGGACTATAAATGTGGGGAACAAATAATTATATATATGAGGCGTTTTTTGTCTTCCTAGTCTTCGACACAAGAAATCTTCGACCCAAGAAAGGGAATTTCCTACACCCCTTATCTTGGGTCGAAAGAGTAATGATTTTCGATCCTGTTCGTCAAAACTTCCCAGGCTTGGTTTCGGTTTTCCAGATGTATCAGAACTTTTTTCGATTTATTACGTACAAGAAAGTAAAAGTAATGGACAAACTAAAAATAAAACTTATTCAATGAACTTCTAAAAAATGGAAATTTTTTGAGATAAAAAAATAATTATAGGGTAAGAGTATAGTATAGAAAGGATATCTAATCTACAGAAATATATATATAATCCAAGAAATTGAGCAATTCCCCTTTGTTATAACTTGGTAAGTACCCATGATCGAGGAAGAAATGTTCTGAATCAATCAATGAAGTTAAGTTCATTTTTCAAAAGCATCATCAAATATAAATTATAGAATGGCGTTTTGTGAAATAACAGAAAAAGAAATCCCCTTTGTCATTTAGACGAAAGAAACCCCTGCTTCTTAAGAACAAGAACCCAACGGGCCCTTTCCCCTCGAATCAGACAAAGAAAGAGGGGAATCCCGTTGAGTTCCTACGCTTTCATGTCTACAACTCAATTCATCCGATTACTATTTACTATAGGGATGAACCTAATCCGGAATATGAACCATAAAAGAAAATACCTATTAAACCGATCACAAGAATACCAGCTACAGTACCTATTATCCAAAGAGGAATCCTTCCAGTAGTATCGGCCATTTACTCCACTCCCCTCCAATTTAATCAAGTGGTCATGCTAGAGACATAAACAGTCGTGGATAATTATGAGATGAGATGCTTCCGAATGGGCTAAGGAAATGTCTAGAATTCTTATTTCTTTTCTTTCGTTTTGCTAATTGAAGAAA